ATGCAACGATGACTTTTCTCTACAAACCATAAAGATATTGGAACCTTATATTTTATTTTTGGTGCTTGAGCCGGGATAGTAGGTACATCCTTAAGATTAATTATTCGAGCTGAACTAAGACAGCCAGGAAGACTTATCGGAAACGACCAAATTTATAATGTAGTTGTAACTGCCCACGCGTTCGTAATAATTTTTTTTATAGTTATACCTATTATAATCGGAGGATTTGGTAACTGACTAGTCCCCCTTATATTAGGAGCCCCAGATATAGCTTTTCCCCGTATAAACAACATAAGATTTTGACTTCTTCCTCCATCCCTTTCCCTTCTACTAACAAGAAGAATAGTAGAGAGAGGAGTGGGAACGGGATGGACTGTTTATCCGCCCCTAGCAGCTGCTATTGCCCATGCCGGAGCCTCTGTTGACCTTGGAATTTTTTCTCTTCATCTTGCAGGAGTATCCTCAATTCTAGGAGCTGTAAATTTTATAACAACCGTTATCAATATACGATCCTACGGAATAACAATAGACCAAATACCCCTTTTTGTTTGAGCCGTTTTCATTACTGCTATCCTTTTACTTTTATCTTTACCAGTTTTAGCTGGAGCTATCACTATACTTCTTACAGATCGAAATTTAAATACATCCTTTTTCGACCCAGCTGGTGGTGGAGACCCAGTCCTCTATCAACACCTATTCTGATTCTTTGGTCACCCTGAAGTCTACATTCTAATTCTGCCAGCTTTCGGGATAATCTCACACATTGTTAGACAAGAATCTGGGAAAAAAGAATCATTTGGGACTTTAGGCATGATCTACGCTATATTAGCTATTGGAATCTTAGGATTTGTCGTTTGAGCACACCATATATTTACAGTGGGAATAGACGTAGACACTCGCGCTTATTTCACGTCAGCTACAATAATCATTGCGATCCCCACAGGAATTAAAATTTTTAGATGACTAAGAACCCTCCATGGTACACAAATAAACTACTCTCCTTCGCTCTTATGAGCTCTAGGTTTTATTTTCTTATTTACAATTGGAGGGCTAACAGGAGTAGTTTTAGCTAACTCTTCAATCGATATTATCCTCCATGATACTTACTATGTTGTAGCTCATTTCCACTATGTTCTCTCTATAGGAGCAGTATTTGGTATTTTCGCTGGTGTTGCCCACTGATTCTCCCTAATAACAGGACTATCCCTTAATCCCAAATGACTAAAAATTCACTTTTTAGTAACTTTTATCGGAGTAAACCTTACATTCTTCCCGCAGCATTTTCTAGGATTAAACGGTATACCACGACGATATTCAGATTACCCAGACGCCTATGCAACTTGAAACATCATTTCGTCCCTAGGCTCAATAATTTCCTTTGTCGCTGCGTTAGGATTCTTACTAATTGTATGAGAAGCATTTGTCTCTAATCGCCCAGTTATCTTTTCTCCGTTCCTGCCTTCTTCAATTGAGTGAAAACACGCTTACCCCCCTGCAGACCACTCATACATGGAAATTCCCCTTATTACTAACTTCTAAAATGGCAGACAGATGTGTAGGATTTAAGCTCCTATAAGGAAGGAAATTCTTCTTTTAGAATCACTTATGGCAACATGAGCATACCTAAATTTTCAAGACAGAGCTTCTCCCCTTATAGAACAATTAATCTTCTTTCACGATCATATTATACTAGTAATTGTCCTAATTGTAACATTCGTAGGCTATATAATAGCGACCTTGTTCTTTAATTCCCTTATCAATCGGTACATACTAGAAAACCAACCTATCGAAGTTATTTGAACTTCAATCCCCGCTTTTATTTTAATTTTTATTGCTCTCCCTTCCCTCCGTCTGCTCTACCTCTTAGATGAAGTTAACAACCCATCTTTAACTCTCAAAACTATCGGGCATCAATGATACTGAAGCTATGAATATTCTGATTTTTTACAAGTAGAGTTTGATTCCTATATAGTACCCTCAAATGAGCTAGAAGATTCTGGATTCCGTCTCTTAGATGTAGATAATCGAACCATTCTTCCTATAAATACTCAAATCCGAGTTCTAATTACAGCAGCTGATGTAATCCACTCATGAACTGTCCCTTCTTTAGGAATTAAAGCTGATGCCATTCCAGGACGACTAAATCAATCTAGATTCCTAATTAACCGACCCGGATTATTTTACGGGCAATGTTCAGAAATCTGTGGTGCAAACCACAGGTTTATACCCATTGTTATTGAAAGAACTTCTATTAACTCTTTCCTAAATTGAATTTCCTTATCAATTGAAAACTCACTCGCGCCACTTTAGTTTAACTGAAAATAGAGTGAACACTATTCCTTTAAGAATAATACCCTTTATGCCACAAATAGCACCTATTTACTGACTATTTATATTCTTCTTCTTTCTTATAAGATTTTTTCTATTCTTTATATTTAATTATTTTATAAAACCTTTTACAAAAATCGACTCTCTTTTTGATAAAAAAAAAACTTTAATTTCCAAATCTTGAAAATTATAACTAATCTATTCTCAATCTTCGAGCCATCTTCAAGAATTTTTAATTTATCTATAAACTGGGTCTCAACAGTCCTAGGATTAACATTTTTACCATATTTATATTGAGCTTCTCCATCTCGTTGATCGTTATTTTGAAGAAAAATTATTTTAACTCTCCATAAAGAGTTCAAAGCCCTTTTACAACCCTCACATGTTGGCTCATCTGTGATATTTGTTGCCTTATTCAGATTGATTGTCTTTAATAACTTTTTAGGTTTATTACCTTATGTTTTTACTAGATCTAGGCATATAGTAATAACTCTATCCTTATCCCTTCCTTTATGAATTACCCTAATAACATTCGGATGAGTTAAACATACTAAGCATATATTTGCTCATTTAGTTCCTCAAGGCACACCTTTTGCCTTAATACCATTTATAGTACTTATTGAGACCATTAGAAACGTAATTCGCCCAGGAACTCTAGCAATTCGTTTAGCTGCCAACATAATTGCAGGTCACCTTCTACTCACTCTTTTAGGAAATACTGGGCCATCACTTTCGTCATCTATTCTTATTATCCTCTTATCAGCTCAAATCCTTCTCCTCATTTTAGAATCTGCCGTTGCTATTATTCAATCTTATGTGTTTGCAGTCTTAAGAACCCTATACACTAGAGAAATTAACTAATGACATCATCTCACGGCTTTCACCCATACCATCTAGTAGATATTAGGCCATGACCTCTTACTGGATCAATTAGAGCTATAATATTAACAACTGGGTTAGTAAAGTGATTTCATCAACATAATATGAATCTTCTAATCCTAAGCTTCATTGCTACCCTCCTAACTATAATTCAATGATGACGAGATATTACCCGCGAAGGTACTTATCAGGGGTCTCATACTTCTACAGTCATAAAGGGGCTTCGTTGAGGTATAATTCTCTTTATTGTCTCTGAAGTTTTATTTTTCTTTTCCTTCTTTTGAGCTTTCTTTCATAGAAGATTATCGCCTACCGTAGAAATTGGTATATACTGACCTCCTCTAGGTATCCAACCCTTCAATCCTTTCCAGATTCCTCTTTTAAATACTACAATTCTTCTTTCATCCGGAGCCACAGTTACATGAGCCCATCATGCAATTTTAGAAGCTAACTACTCCCAAGCTATTCAAAGTCTTGGCTTAACTATTATTTTAGGAGTCTACTTTACATTACTTCAAGCATTTGAATACATTGAAGCTTCTTTTACTATTGCTGACTCAGTTTTCGGGTCTACCTTCTTCGTTGCAACTGGATTCCACGGCCTACATGTTATTATTGGAACTTCCTTCCTTATAGTCTGCTTTCTACGACTCTATAAATGCCATTTTTCCTCTGCGCACCACCTAGGGTTCGAAGCTGCTGCTTGATATTGACACTTTGTAGACGTTGTTTGATTATTTTTATATATCTTCATTTATTGATGAGGAGGATAAATTTTTTTAATATAATAAGTATATCTGACTTCCAATCAGAAAGTCTAATTTTTAGAAAAAATAATTTTCACAATATTATTAATCTCGATTTTTACCTTTATCATTTCTTATGTAGTTATAACCTTGGCGACTTTACTCTCTAAAAAAACAATTATAGACCGAGAAAAAAACTCGCCTTATGAATGTGGATTTGACCCTAAAGGTTCTGCCCGCCTACCCTTTTCATTACGATTCTTTCTAATTGCCGTAATTTTTTTAATTTTTGATGTCGAAATTACTCTACTTTTACCTATTGCTTCCACTTTAAATTTGACAAATATCTTTTCCTGATTCTTTACAAGTCTGATTTTCTTATTCATTCTCTTGTTAGGTCTTTACTACGAATGATCTCAAAGAGCTCTCGATTGATCTTAATAAGACCATAGTCAATATTTATGACGTATGAGTTGCATTCATAAAGAGTTTTTTAACTGGTTTTATCAATTAGAAAGCGAATAATTGCATTTAGTTTCGACCTAAATTTTAGACCATCAGTCTTCTAATTTTGGAAGAAACCAAAAAGAGGTGTATCACTGTTAATGATAAAATTGAGTCCAACTCCTTCCAAGAAAGGAATATTATGACAAGGACCGAAGCTTCTAACTTCTTTCCAAGCGGTTAAACTCCGTTTATATTCCTATAGCTTCAACTTTACCCTATCTATCTTGAATTGTAATTCAAAGTTTTTATAGTTTAAATCATCCTAAAACTTTGGTCTTGTAAACCAATAATGAATAATTTTCTAAAAACTTCAGAAAAAAAGAGAACTCTTTATTTTTAATTCCCAAAATTAATATTTTTCTTAAACTATTTTCTGAGTTAACTTTCCTTACTATCATCTATATTAAGCAAAAACAAAACATTTTAAATCTAACAAAAAAAATTAAATAATTAATAGACACAGGAAGATACCTTTTTCAGGCTAAATACATTAACTTATCGTACCGCAACCGAGGTAATGTTCCTCGGACCCAGACAAATCCAAAAGCGACTATAACCCCCTTTAAATAAAATATTACTCTAAAAGGTCTTCCTCCTAAAAAAAAAATTACAAACAAAACTCTTATAAACAAAATCCTAGCATACTCTGCTATGAAAATCAAAGCAAACCCTCCTGCTCCGTACTCAGTATTAAATCCTGATACTAACTCTGATTCTCCCTCAGCAAAATCAAATGGAGTTCGATTAGTTTCTGCCAAACAAGATCTAAACCACACTATACTTAAAGGCAAACTTATTATAATAAACCAAAAATAACTTTGGTATTTATTAAACAGTTCTAAATTAAACCCCCCCACTAATATAACAAAAGATAGTAAAATTAAAGCTAACCTAACCTCATATGAAATAGTCTGAGCAACTGCTCGCAATGAACCCAACAAAGAATACTTACAGTTTGAAGATCAGCCAGCTACTATAGTTGAGTAAACTCCTACTCTTAGACAACACAAAAAAAACAAAATACTTATATTAAATCTTAATAGTCCTGTCTCGTAAGGTAAAACACACCATACTAATAAAGATACAAATAAACTAAATACAGGGCACATATAATAAACCAAGAAGTTAGATATAGTCGGTACAACCTGCTCTTTTGTAAAAAGTTTCACAGCGTCAGAAAAAGGTTGTAAAAGTCCTATATAGCCTACTTTATTAGGACCCTTTCGAATTTGAATATAACCTAAAATTTTACGTTCAAGTAAAGTTACAAAAGCCACTCCAACTAAAACACAAACTATTAAAACTAAAAAATTTATTATCTCCACAATTATTAAAGTCACAAAACAATTAGACTATTGACTAATTATTAAACTATTTATAGAATTACTCTATTTTATAGGATCCTAAATCCAACACATATTATCTGCCAAAATAGTTATCATATTTTAAATAATTTAAATTATTTAATCCTTTCGTACTAAAATAATTTTTATTTTATTAAAAGATAGAAACCAACCTGGCTCACGCCGGTTTGAACTCAAATCATGTAAAATTTTAAAGGTCGAACAGACCTACTTTTATAACTGCTGCAATTATAAAGATATTTTAATTCAACATCGAGGTCGCAAACTTTTCTTTCGATAAGTACTCTTAAGAAAAATAACGCTGTTATCCCTAAAGTAACTTAAACTTTTAATCTCTAACTAGGATCATCTAAAAATTTAATCATCTATAAATGTATTAAAAATTAAGCAGTTAATAATCATTTTACTCTTATCGCCCCAATAAAATAAACTCAATTACTAAGTTTTTATAACAAAAAATTCAACTAAATAAAATTTTAATATTAAGCTTTATAGGGTCTTATCGTCCCTTTAATTTATTTAAGCCTTTTCACTTAAAAGTTAAATTCAATTAATGATACAAAGACAGACTTTCTTTTGTCCAACCATTCATACAAGATTCCAATTAAAAAACTAACGATTATGCTACCTTTGCACGGTCAAGATACCGCGGCCATTCAATTTTTAAATTATCAGTGGGCAGGTTAAACTTTTTATATCTTCAAATAGACATGTTTTTGATAAACAGGCAAAGAAAATATTTTTGCCGAGTTCCTTTGGACCATAAGGCTATTTTTAAATAATTTTTATTATTTAAATATATTATTTTATAATAAAATTTTACTAATAAAATCATTATAACTTAATTTTTTTAACTTAAATTAATTTTTTAATACCACAAAAAGTTTTTATAAATAATATGTAACTCTGATTTAGCTAGAACACTTTATTAATATAGCTACTTTTAAGCTTAATTCATCAACTAGTTTTATTTTACTCTTTACTACCTCAATTTATAAGAAGCTAATCCCTCCTACATTTAAATTTTAAATTTGATAAATATTAAAAGTTAAATTAAATTTATTTTTAAAAAACTAGATACCATAAAACTCGATTAGTGTTTCACCTTTAATTCTATATTAAAAATTTATTTTCTACAAAAAATTTTTTATAAAATTAGCTATATTTTATTTCGAGATCTTTAATCTTTACTAACATATATAAATTTTCCCTGATACACAAGGTACAAAATTTTAAATTTACTATCCAAAATTTTTATTTTCTTTCCTTTACAGTACTTTCTTCTATAGTCTCTTTATTGTGGTCATTAAAAATTACTAACAAATTAACTTTAAAATTATTTTTCTTACTAAACAAATCTTAATTTTTATTAACAAGTTATCTATATACATGTATCTTTATTTATTTTACTAAAACAAAATTACTAATTCCACTACAACCAGATACACTTTCCAGTACATCTACTATGTTACGACTTATTTCACTTATAAATGAAAGCGACGGGCGATATGTACACAATTTAGAACTTATATCTCGTTAGCTTATTAAACTAAGAATACAATCAAATCCTTCTTCATAATAAAATTATTTTATTAATTCGCCATAAAGTAATTTATTGTAACCCATTTTACCTTGCCCATAAACTGCACCATGATCTAATTTAACTAAACAACCAAATTTAATAATTTCTCCTCTAAGAATTATCTGATAATGATGGTATACAAACTGTTTTATTTACAAGAACAAGTAAGATTTTTCGTGGTCTATCGATTACAAAACAGGTTCCTCTGAAAAGATTAAATTGCCGCCAAATTTTTTAAATTTTAAGTATTTATCTCTTACTAATTTGGTCTAGATTATTTTATTTTAGAATAATAGGGTATCTAATCCTAGTTTATTACTAAACTTTTTTAGCTTCAATTAGAATTTTTTTTTATACAAAATAATATTCCGATTTTACCCTTTATTACTTATATATTTTATTAATTACCTATTTAACTATAACCTTGAATTTTTACTTAATCTTAAAGTATAACCGCGAATGCTGGCACAAATATTAATCAGACTTAGATTATTACTACTATATCATACTTTAATATATTGCTTATAATATTTTATGCTGAGACTATAAAGTTTCATAATTTACCTTTACTTTTTAACTAATTTAATATTTAATTAAATTATTTATATCACGCCTTAGCTTTCATACAATTTTAATAATAACGTAAAAAATTAAGCTGAAATCAAACATTTCTTTTACCCCTTCTATATAAATTAATTTAAATAAAATAAATTAACGAAGCACTAAAATAAGAATAAAACTTAAAGTGCTTCTGCACATCTTAAGCGCCACAAACTTACATTTTTATTAAACTATTTAAGTACTTACCCTAACTAATTAAATTTAAATTATATAAAACCGAACAGTATAATTACTACCCCTACAACAAACATTTTCATAAAGACTTTGACGCTATTTAATTGTAATGCGTTTAACAATGAAAAAAAATTCCTGAATAAATAATATAAGCCTTGCCTACCAAAATATTCAAATCACCCCTTATCACCTAACTTATCGACATTTATTCCCCTAGTAAACCTAACTTCACTTATCTTTTTAGTTCTAAGAAAAGGTATAAACCATATAGATCCCCTCATTACTACTATTTTATAATTATATAAAGCTTTTAAGTTGTAACTTACAGTTAATAAATTAAACATATAGCCTAGAACTCCGCCTACAAAACTAATTATCAACACTATATTTTTTATTAATCTGTTTAAGCAAATCATGTAAGGTTCAGGAAAGATGGCCCAAGACAGAGCAGACCCTATAAAAATAGCTCTTACACCCAGTAAAATTATAGAATTCCTTATAATTTTATCTTCATCTCTTGTATTTCTAAGAACACTCAAATTAAAGTCTCCCCTTAAGCTATAAAAAATTAGACGCAAAGTATACGAAACTGTCAGCCCGGTAGCCATGATATATAATACCAAAGAAATAAAGTTAGCCCAACTCATAAAAGCCACTTCTAGGATTATATCTTTAGAATAAAACCCGGCTAAAAAAGGAAACCCGCATAATGCCAAATTTGCTACTCTCATAAAAGCTACACTTAAGGGCATAAACTTAACCAAACCACCTATACACCGAATATCTTGATAATTTCTTACTCTATGGATAATAATTCCAGCACATATAAACAACAAAGCTTTAAACAATGCATGTCTCAGTAAGTGAAAAAAAGCAAGATCAGGATAACCTAAAGCCAAAATTCTTAACATTACCCCTAACTGCCTTAATGTGGATAAAGCAATAATCTTTTTAAGATCATACTCAAAATTAGCGCCCAGCCCTGCTATAAACATAGTTAAACAAGAAATAACCAATAATATGCTTTGAATTCTGGAATTCTCTAAGGCACCCCTAAACCGAATTATTAAGTACACTCCAGCAGTCACTAAAGTAGAAGAATGTACTAAAGCAGAAACTGGTGTTGGAGCTGCTATCGCAGCTGGTAACCATGCTGAAAAAGGAATTTGTGCTCTTTTAGTTATAGCCCTTACTATAATTAAAAACTTTAATAACATTCAACTAGTATCTCTAAGGTAATAGGAACAAACAACGAAATTCCAGCTTCCCAAATTTGCCATAAGACCAATTCTTAACAAAATAGCTACGTCTCCCACACGGTTAGATAAAATGGTTAATATCCCAGCATTAGCAGACTTTTCATTCTGATAAAAAATTACTAGCGCATAAGACACCAATCCTAACCCATCTCACCCCAAAAGAATACTAATTAAATTTGGTCTCAAAACTATTATACCCATAGAAAAAACAAATATTAATACTAAATACATAAATCGATTGAAGCATTTATCTCCTTGTATATATCTCCCCCTATAATATATTACTCTTCTAGAAATAAGCAATACAAATGACAAAAATAATATCGAAATTCAGTCAAAAATTAAAACAAATACTACTGACAAAGAATTTAAACTTATAAGCTCTCATTCAATTATTCTAGTCACCCCACTGAATAACTTCATTAAAGATACTAGACCACAAATTAAAGAGCCAAGCCCCAACCTTAGTATTCTAACTTTATGTATATAAATTCTTCAAACCATCATCCACAGCTAGATTTTAACCAATGCTCTAGACCTATATATGTTCATATAAATTATAACCCATACTACTTTTATTATCTACATTAAGTATAAAAACTATTATTACCCCTCCCCTTCAGTTACTCTTGTCTACTCCATCACAGTTACTACTACAAAACAATTAGTAACAAAACCCGAGTTCAGATCAAAGTAAATCGATTTGCACGATAACTCTTTTCAACGTAACTGAAATGCTACTCTAATTTAGCTTTACTTTGTTATAAAATATTTCTATTTATTTCTTACTCTAAAATAATTAATTTTAAAATTATAAAAATATTAAGAAATTTATAAGATTTGGGTATCTATTATACCTGTTACCGATTGTAGTTAAGGTATATATACATATCATTATTAGATAAAATGAATAATATTAAAAAATAATACATATTTGATAATATCTGTATATATTTTATTCTAAAATTATAACCCCCCCTACTTAAAAAAGTTAATCTAAATATAAAATTTATGGTTGCATAACAAGTAGATTAAAATCAAAATATATAATAATCACAGCTTATCTCGAAGATTATAAAATTAGCTACCAGAACAGCTTATTGATTATTCAATTATTTTTCAAGAAAATTTATAACTCCATAATCAAACACAATTTTTCCTAAGGATAAAAGTAGTTTCAACGGCTAGGCCCTACTTTCTCTAGAGGGAAAGGGACCTAGACCGTTGAAACTACTTTTAATATAGAGGGACAGGACATTATATAACTCTAGTATTAGATATAAGTCGATTAAAAAATTATATTGAAAGATGAATTATAATTATATATATATATATATATATATATATATATATATATATATATATACCCTAAATCTAAAGCATTATATTTATTCAAACTTAGTTTTACTTAAAATAAACCTCACTACTCCAGATGGTCAAATAATAACTGTTAGCCAGCCTATCTAACTATTTACATGCAAAGGAATTGCACCATTTCTTAAAAGATCAAAACTTTTTATGCTCTTTACATCAGCATGTAGCTGTCTTTAAACCCTAGTGATTTACACATCTTTAAACTTGCAATTTAATATTATTTTTATACTATAGAGCCTAATAAAGGAATATTAACTCGTTTATAGATTTACAATCTACCGCCTAAACTCAGCCACTTTATTACCTTCAATACATTCTAATCTACTCGATGACTGAAACGTAAGTATAGATCTTTTAAATCTAACATAGTAATTTTACACTTACTTCGAGTAAGGAATTAGTTAAACCCATAACCTTTGCTTGTCATGCAAAAATTATCTTTTAAGATATTCCTTATTGGTTCCTGACTTTTTTATTTTATGGTGTAATTAACACATTGTATTTTCGTTACAAAACTGAAACTAATGTTTCTAAAATATTCTATTTTGTTTACAGACATATCTATCTCTTTCGCAGCTTCAATGCGGTATTCTTTATAAATTATATAAACTCTTTCAACCTTAGAGCACTCTCCTAGATCCCCCTAACTAAGTTTATATTCAAGATTAACATATTTAAAGGAAGTCAATGTAAAAACAGCACTAAATACTCACGAATCTTTCCTGAGCTACAAGAATACAAAGCACTAAGAAAAATTCCATGTTGCCTTAGCCTGTATATGTATAAGGTATAGGCAGCTCTAAAAAAAGAAAGCAACATTAGACCTAAAATCGTTAATATTCTCCAACTTATTAATCTAATAATTAAATTAATTTCTCCAAATAAATTTAGAGTTGGAGGGGCAGCTATATTTCCTACCCTAAACAAAAACCACCATAATCCTAGTCTAGGTATAAAATTCAGTAACCCCTTCCTTACCAAAAGACTTCGCCTTCCTACACGCTCGTATACTATATTAGCTAAACAAAATAAACCAGAAGAGCACAACCCGTGGCCCACTATCACTACTACAGCTCCCATTAACCCTCACCAGCTAAAAATCATTAAGCCGCATAATACTATGCTTATATGAACCACTGAAGAATAAGCAATTAAAGACTTTATATCTACTTGCCGCAAGCACAATAAACTAACTACAACTCCTCCAACCAATCTTACCCTCACTCACAGCCAGGAAAAATTTAAGCTAATTTTCTGAAAAATAAACAAAATCCGGATTAGCCCATAACCTCCTAATTTTAATAAAACTCCAGCCAAAATCATAGAACCAGCAACAGGAGCTTCTACATAAGCCTTAGGTAGTCATAAATGAAATATATACATAGGCAATTTTACTAAAAAAGCCATAACTCTACTAAAATACCACAAACTATTAACTCATCTTAAATTAATAATATAATTTCTTAATATTATAGTTAATCTAAATTCTTTTATATAGATATACAGTAAAGACCCTAATAAAGGTAAAGACAAAGCTAAAGTATAAAAAAGCATATAAACTCCTGCCTGGATCCGTTCCGGTTGATAGCCTCAGCCTAGAATCAAAATTAAAGTAGGAATTAATGACATCTCGAACCTAATATAGAACAATAAATAATTTAATGAAGAGAATGTCACTAAAAGTCTTAGTAACAAAACAAGATTTACTAAAAGAAATATCCCAGGAAAATTCTTATTAGCTTTTACTCGTTCTCTTGAGATAATAACAAGAAATATAATTCAAACTCTTAAGTACACCATAATATAACTAATATAGTCTATTCCCAAATTAAACCCCAACCTATAAACTTGTATATTATGAAAACAACTTATACCAACCAAAAACCTTATTAACCCTAACCCAACTTGTACCAATTTTCAATCATTATTAAATTTTATCAATATTACCACAGGCAGCAAAAATTTTAACATTCAAGAAGATTAAAACTTTTAAAATAATCATTTCCGTGTCTTCGCACAATAAGGACTAAAAGTGACAGTCCTAAAGCCCCCTCACATACAGCCAAAGTTAAAAAAAATAAAGAAAAATAAATTTCCCTTCCTACTATAGACAACTGTAACCTTAACAGCCAAAACACTCCTAATATTATAAACTCTAATCTCAATAAAGAATTTAATAAATGCTTATTATAAGAAATGAATCTTCATAAACCGCAAAAAATTATAAATACTGATCTAAAAACTCTCAAAAAGCTAAAATTTATCATTAGTTTTATAGTTAATTTAAAAAATTAAAACATTGGTGTTGTAATCCTAAATAGGAAAAATTTCCTAAATCTAAAGAGAATTTTTTCTCTATAATCTTTTTGTTAACAATTCCTTTTCTTTTATTCTCTTCTCTCCTGTTTACACAATTATCTCACCCACTAGCTATAGGACTCCTGCTGTTTATCCAAACAATCCTAATTTCTCTTACGGTAGGCATCTATAACTTTTCATTCTGATTTTCCTATATTCTATTTCTAGTCTTTTTAGGAGGTATATTAGTTCTCTTTATTTATGTAGCCTCTTTGGCCTCAAACGAATCTTTCTCCTTCTCACTAACAACCTTTCTATTTTCTATTAGGCTAGTCTCTTTGTTTATATTTGTTCTACTTTTTCTTGATCCCTTAATTATTTCCCCTAACTCCTCGTCACTTTCAACTTCTTCTCTCAAATACTACCTCTCTACCCCAATAATCATTAACTGGATTTACAATACTCCATCTATAATTTTTACTATTTTCATTGTTTCTTACCTCCTGCTTATACTAATTGTTGTTGTTAAAATTGTTAACCTATTTAAAGGCCCTCTACGTCTTATTTCTTAATGATAACACCTTTACGTAAATCCCACCCACTATTTAAAATTGCCAACGGCGCTTTAGTTGATATACCTCTTCCAAGAAATATTTCTACATTTTGAAACTTCGGGTCCCTACTAGGGCTTTGTTTAGTAATTCAAATTGCTACCGGACTATTTTTAGCTATACATTATTCCGCCCATATTGATCTAGCCTTCTCCAGAGTAGCTCATATCTGCCGAGATGTTAATTACGGCTGAATACTACGAACTCTTCATGCTAATGGAGCTTCTTTCTTTTTTATTTGCCTCTATCTTCATATTGGCCGAGGAATTTACTTCAGATCTTATATGAACTTGCATGCCTGAATAGTAGGAGTCGTGATTCTGTTTATAATTATAGCTACTGCATTTCTAGGTTATGTCCTCCCCTGAGGACAGATATCATTTTGAGGAGCCACAGTTATTACAAATTTATTCTCAGCTATCCCATTTGTAGGTACTGACTTAGTACAATGAATTTGAGGGGGATTTTCAGTTGATAATGCTACCTTAACCCGGTTTTTTTCCTTTCACTTTATTCTTCCCCTAGCTGCAGCTGCATTCTCTATAATTCACATCCTCTTTCTCCACCAAATAGGCGCAAATAACCCCCTAGGAATCTCTAGGCAAACCGATAAAGTTCCTTTCCACCCCTATTTTACTTTTAAAGACATTGTAGGGTTTGTTGTTATATTGACAGCTCTTTTATTTTTGACCCTCCTAGCTCCTTATTTCCTAGGAGATCCTGATAATTTTATCCCAGCTAATCCTCTTGTGACACCCCCCCACATCCAGCCAGAATGATATTTCCTTTTTGCCTACGCTATTTTGCGATCAATCCCTAACAAATTAGGTGGAGTTATTGCTCTAGCTGCTTCTGTTGCCATCCTAATAATTTTACCTTTTACCCACGTTTCAAAATTTCAAAGTTTAGCCTTCTACCCTCTAAACCAAATTCTATTCTGAACCTTTATTGTTATCGTACTTTTACTAACCTGAATTGGAGCACGCCCTGTCGAAGACCCTTATATTCTTACAGGACAAATTCTAACTGTTTCTTACTTCCTTTTTTATATTCTTAACCCCCTTCTCCTTATTTGGTGAGATAATATACTTAAATGACTATTTAGTTTAAAAAAAACAAATGTTTTGAAAACATTAAATAAGAATAAATTCTTAATAATCGACCGTTTCTTAAATATTTTTCTTTGCTTTTTAATATTTATTGCCTTTAAGCTTTAATCTCTGACCATACAAATATAGTGCCTGATAAAAGGATAGTTTTGATAGGACTAATCATGTAATTTTTTTACCTATATTAGTACTTTAACCTTTTCACTAAAAAGATAAGCTAAACAAGCTAATGGGCTCATACCCCGTAAATGAAAGTCTAATCTCTCTCTTTTTAATCATCTTTCCTTCATCCTACTTCTTCTTCTTGCTAACCTTAATACTAGGGTCAATAATCTCTATCTCCTCAACTTCATGATTCGGAGCTTGAATTGGGCTAGAACTAAATTTAATATCATTTATCCCACTTATTGCTCTAAAAATAAACCCCTTCTTCTCTGAAGCCTCTCTAAAATATTTCTTAATCCAAGCCCTAGGTTCAGTACTTTTTATTTCGTCTGCTTTCCTTTCTCTATCCTCCCCCCTCTTTAGAATCCTCTCAATCTTCCTGGCCCTTCTGCTAAAGCTAGGAGGAGCTCCTTTCCATTTCTGGTTTCCCCAAGTAATAGAAGGTCTAAAATGACCACAAATTTTTTTACTCTCAACGATCCAGAAACTTGCTCCCCTGACCTTAATCTCTTACCTAATAACCAATGAAATCTTAGTCAAAATTACCATTATTTCAGCCATCCTATCAGCTTTAATCGGAAGATTAAGAGGGTTAAATTTAGTACTCTTACGAAAAATTATTGCTTTTTCTTCAATCAACCACCTATCTTGAATACTAGTAGCAGTCTCAATTAGAGACACTTCATGACTTTTCTACTTCCTTACTTATTCTTTTATTCTCCTTTCTATTGTTTCAGTTTTTCATAAATTACAAACCTTTTCTCTCTCCAGACTAATTCAATCAGACCAAAATAGAACCTTCCATGCTCTTATTATTTCCCTAAATCTCCTATCCTTAGGGGGTATCCCTCCCATGACAGGATTCATTCCAAAATGAATTATTATTCAAATTATAGTAAACTTAAATCTGTTTGTACCTCTTTTTTTCCTACTCTTATCAGCCCTAATTACCTTATATTTTTATTTACGAATTATTATTACTTTAATTTTATTATTTAACCCCATCCTCAACTTCAATATAAAATATAAATCCCTTTCTAGAACCCCATCCTCCTTACTATTTAAATCCACCTTCAATTTTATAGGACTCTTTTCCCCCCTATTCTTTATTCTCATTTAGAATTTTAAGTTATCTAAACTAAAAGCCTTCAAAGCTTTCTAAAAAAGTATTAATCTTTTAAATTCTAATTTTTAT